TTTTAAGAAATAAAGTTTTTGATCGGAAGATAAATCAAACCAAGAGACCCTTTAACTATTAAAGGGATTAAAGGAACGAATCACACTTTTACCACTAAACTATACCCGCTACAATGCCATTATTACACATAAATTTACCTTTTGTCGAACAAAGTAATCGGGGGTGTAATAAAAAAAATCTGAAAAAAAAAATTAGAAAATTCTAGGGTTGACGCGTAGACTTAAATAAAATTAGTAAAAGCAGATTTTATTCCATTTTTTTTTTTCAATTTCAGATCTTTTTTGTCTAAAAATTCATCGGATGAGTCTTTTTAACTTTAACAAAAAAGGCCCGGCTGGGGACTGACCAGGCCAGGCTATTAAAATAAAAAAGATCTTTTACTTGTGTTTTGACGAGACAAAATAAAAAAAAGGATTCTCTATTTCTATTATTGTGGTTTTATTTATTTCTCTTTTGAGTTCGCGCCTTTTCTTTATCTAATCTTTATCGAAATTTTTGATATAAATAGAATTACTGAGAAAGTTCTATAAAAAAAGTTATATAATAGTAATATATATATATTATATATAAATAGGTGATAAATATATTTATATAATAAAAAAGAAATTATCTATATATAATAAAATATAGAAAATGAAAAAATATATATAATCTAAAGAATAATCTATAAAAAAAATAAAGCTTTTTAAGAATAAAGTGGAGAAGGTTCTTTTTCAAGCCTTTTTTTGTCTAATGACCCTAATAAGTATCCCTTTTCGATTAGGAGAGATGGCTGAGTGGACTAAAGCGTTGGATTGCTAATCCATTGTACGAGTTAATCGTACCGAGGGTTCGAATCCCTCTCTTTCCCTTTTTCCTTTTGATGATGTGTAATAGATAAAATCCTACTAAAATTCGAGCATTTCCACTAATTAAATAAAGCAATAAAAAACCTTTCTTTTTTATTCTTCACGTCCCGGATTACGTCCTGGATCATTAGATAGGAATCCAAATATAAAGAGAGAAACAAAGAATATAACTACAGTGTATACAAAAAGTTTGAGAGTAAGCATTACACAATCTCCAAGATCTTACTAAAAAAAAAAAGAGAATAGATTCTCTATTTTTATACCAAATATCTAATTTTGATACCAATAAATCAAGTGATTTATTTTTTTCTCGAAAAAAAATAAAAAAAAAGGTTTCAGAACGTCATTTGTAATAAGATAATAGTCGAGGCTTTCATATTCAAACAGATTTGCATACCAACATCTAGATATTTTTTTTGGTGAACTCGAATCTAATTAGGTTCTTTCATTTAGGGAAAAGACGATAAAATTTAGGAAATAGAATGATCCAGATTTAGTATGGCTACCAAAAAAATTGCATGTTTGAATTGAGAGTTCGCTCATACGTCACGATTTTTTTGATCTTTTGAATTGTTGGAAGAATAAAAATCGTGAATTTTTTTAAGACAGTATTAAGAATTTCATCGAAAACTTACAGCGGCTTGCCAAACAAAGGCTAAGAGAAGAAAGAAAAGAGGTATTACGGGCATAACATCTACGATTGGATTTAAAAAGGCGTAGGCCTCCGGCAATTTGGCGACTAAAAAAGTGCTTGAAAAAAGGGCAGAATTCAAACAAATACAGATCAAATTAAATATATTAAGCATAACAAAAATTGGTGTTCTTGTGGATAATTTTATTTTGATTGAGTTATTAATATATTTTTTATATAAGGAAAAAATAAAAAAAGATAGTCTAAAAAGACTTTGTTGAACTTACTCAATCAAAAATCCTTTTATTCTCTTATGAGAATTAAAGAAATAATATTTTCATACAATATCTTAATTGAATTCTATGTAATGATCAATAAAGTAAGTTTGATTTGCTATCTACACGTGTCAAAACTCTAGCACCAATGTAATCTATATTTAATTTGGGCTTAAATTGAATTGACGAACAACCAATAGCAATATTACTCTTTTAGTAGTCTTGAATAAAAATCGAAATGGGGCGTAGCCAAGCGGTAAGGCAACGGGTTTTGGTCCCGCTATTCGGAGGTTCGAATCCTTCCGTCCCAGAGTACCGGAATCAATCTTCTATTGCCTTTGTACACCATCTTTCTCTTTCTGTTTAAAAATCTAATAGTTTTGAAGAATAAAATATTGAAATGAAAAGAAGAAAAAACTTATTTTGCAGCATTTCAACCGAATTCAAAAAAATCTATTTGCTTTTTTAATTTGTGTGTGATGCGGGTAGGTAAGGTAGAACCATAGATTTTAAGAGTTTTAATAAAAAAAATCTATATTTATATATATAAATATAGATTTCTATTCAAATTTTAGATTTTACATATATACAATCTAATATGGGATTCGTTTGAATTCTGCCTGAACCTTTTACGCGTAAATTCACTATTCCATTCATAAAGAAAGAAAAAAGTATAGATTACGATATACTGACTGAACTATGACTATTCATGATTTCATACTTGAATCAATTACACAAACTAGAGGAATGTTATGGTAAAACTTCGTTTAAAACGATGTGGTAGAAAGCAACGTGCGACTTGAATTGAAGGACATGATCTGCTGTGGATTTTTTGATCCGCCACTTTTTATATAGGAATATAGGTGCTCTTGGCTCGACATTTTGTGTTCTATTTTACTAAAGTTCTACACTTTTTTGGAATATAAAAAAGAGTACAGGATGGAGCTCGAGGAGAATATAAAGTTTTTATTCCTTTTGCAGGAGTAAGGATCTAGGGTTAGTGCGAATCAATAAGTTGGAACAACTTCGTAAGTCTTTTTATTTTTATATTGAAAAAAAAAGCCCTTTCAAGCAATTTTACAATGGAAAAGGGAATTTTCTGAAAATTGTAAAATTCTTTGAATAAAAAGTATATCATGCGTGAATCAAGCGTTTATATGATTCTTTGATAGAAAGAAAAGAAATCATAAACAAAATAAGGGGCTTGTTGCTGCCCTTTTTTAATAAAACGATTCAAGATCACCGAAGTCATGTCTAAACCCAAAGATTCAAAGTAAGGATAAAGAATCCTGAAACAAGGAAATCCAGTTTTCAATTGTTTGAACAACTAGATTAGAATGAAGAATTAAAATTGATTCTAAAAAAACGAGACAAACAAAAAAAGGGTTAGAGACTACTCAATAAAAAAAGTACTTACGGATTCTCTGTTGAGATATTTGAGAGTTATTTAACTTGAGTTATGAGAGTACGAATGTTACGAATGCTTTTTATGGAAAAAAATATTTAGGGTTTCAATACTGGCTAATTTATTTAATCTTTTTATTAATCTATTTAATATTTGAATTTTATACAGAGAGGTAACTTCTATTCATTGCATTTTTTTTCTCGAGCCGTACGAGGCCAAAACCTCTTATACGTTTCTAGGGGGGGGTATTATTCATATACATCTATCCCAATGAGCCGTTTATCGAATCGTTGCAATTGATGTTCGATCCCGAAGAGAAGGAAGAGATCTTCACAAGGTGGGTTTTTATGATCCGATAACAAATCAAACTTATTTAAATCTTCCTGCTATTCTCGATTTTCTTAAAAAAGGCGCTCAACCAACAAGAACAGTTCATGATATTTCAAAGAAGGCAGGGATTTTTACGGAATTTAAGTCTTAATAAAACGAAATTGAATTAATGAAATATAAAAAAGAGGATGTGAAAGACTCGTATATAGCTTGGTATCAAATTTTATCTACTCTTTTCTTTCCTCCTCTTTCGCTCCCATCATATTTTTTTTTGATTTATTCGAATTTCGATTTATTATTAGCTAAGGTACGAATACTAAAAAATACCCTGCTAACAACTACCATGTTTTATAATCATAAACAAATTTATGAAAACAATTTTGGATCTATATTATATAAATTCTAATTTTTGTATAAATACAAAATTTTACTGTATAGAAAATAATACTGTATAGAAAATAATATATTAATTCTGAATAAAACGAATATATATATTAATATATTAGTTTATAAATATATATATTATTATATGAATAATTTATTCATTATTCATAACAAATTAAAGGCCATAAAAAATGGGTCTAAAAAAAGTATAAAAAGATTGGAGATTACCCTAACTGGCTTAGTTTTCATTCATTGTATGAACTAACAAACCAAGGGGTTAAGCTTTTTTATTTATTTTTTCTATTCTTTTCACTATATTAAAAATTAACAATCATATTGACAACAGTGTATGGACCAAATATAATTCTCTCATAGATAAATAGATTTATTTATCCCTGACGCACACATGACTGGATTTTTCTTTTTTTTTTTTCTTTATTCTGGTTGTATCTACATATTTGCAGTACTTTCTTTTTTTGTTTTTTGGGGGTTGCTAACTCAACGGTAGAGTACTCGGCTTTTAAGTGCGACTAGCATCTTTTACACATTTGTATGAAGAAAAGGATTCGTCCAGATCCGCGGTAGAGTTTGTAAGACCACGACTGATCCTGAAAGGAATGAATGGAAAAAATAGCATGTCGTATCGAGGGAGAATTCAAATAACATTTTTTTTTTTGCTTTCCTGATCGGTACAACCTTCGTTTTCGATGTCGAAAAAAAAAAAAAAAAGAATTCCAATTTGGGTCAAGTGAATAAATATAAATGGATGGATAAAAAACCCAGTTTTCCTGATTCCAGGAAAAAAAAAAGAAACGAGCTTCCATTCGTAATTTGAAAAATTACCCGATCTAATTAAATGTTAAAAATAGATTAGTGCCTAATACGGGTATGGGAAGGAATTTTTTTCTTGCGTGTTATTATTTTTCATGAGTCCTAATTATTTTTTCCCTAGTCCGTTTGGGTTAGGTTGTAGATGGATGTGTAAAAGAAGCAGTATATTGATAAAAAATATATATATTATATATATATTTCCAAAATCAAAAGAGCGATTAGGTTAAAAAATAAAGGATTTCTAATCATCTTGTTTTGTTATTCTATAATATAACGAACAGAAACCTATTAAAGA